TTTTCCATCGAATTGTTATTGGATACCGAGGACTTAGAGACTCTCCTGAGTCTGTATAGAAAGTATCTTCAGCCCTTTCCACAACCACTAATTCGATTTTCCGTCGGGCTATCCAATCTAATTCAGGACCCGGTAATTAAACACTACATTAGTAGTGGAAGGGAATCAATAAATCTTTATATGAGAGACCTTCCACCACTATAATCTGTCCTTGAATCCTAGAGGCAAGGATTTAGAGCACTTTAGCTTTCGAGAGTCAAACTTCCAGATGTTTAGAACCAAGCAAGCAAGTCTCAAGAGTCCTTTTACTTTGTTTGCTTCTGCTGGGGAAAAATTCAGCGAGTTATATTAGCAAAACGAAATAAGAGATTTCGAGTTCTTTCTTGATCAGGCGACACCCGGATTTGAACTGGGGAAAAAGGATTTGCAGTCCCCCGCCTTACCGCTCGGCCATGCCGCCAAAATGTATGATCTCCTACAAAATAGATGAAAAAAAGAGTCTCCCTTTGTTTGCGTCGGGTGGGGAATTCCTAAACTTCTTTTTTTATTGGACTTGCATCTTGAATCCCGTTTTCTTAAATTTAACCCTTGCCCGAAAAGAAAAAAATCCTTCGTTTTTTGGATTGGATCCATCCCTTCGGTTGTATGTATAGTATCTCAAAACCTAAATATTTACAAATTTTCCCTCTCTTTTTTCTATTGATATTGAAAAATTGAAAAACCAAATGTGGTTTTTCAGTCACAAAAGCCAAAATTTAGGACAAATTGGAACCATTAACTATTAAATGTGACTGTAAATTCATGAACGATTCTTGGATTTGAATCCAAAATTGTCTTTTCTTAATCCTAATGATATAAGACAATCCAAATTGATATATAACTAATCAGTATTGATTCTTTTCCATAAAAAAAATCCTTCCCAATTTCTATTATAACATCAAATAGAAGTATATGTAAACCCCAGAACATAAATTGTTATACAAATATTTAATTGGATATCCTATCTATATATGATGCCTATAGAGAATTATCAGTAAATTGTAGTGCTTCAATTTTTCATTCAATAGATGGAATAGAAAATGGAAATTTTGATATAGCATAGCACGCGCTGTCCCGAATAGAACTTCAATAAAGGAGGAAACATAGATAAGCTATCTACACATGGTTAATAAATACAAACTTTATTACTCTATTACGCCCTTCGATCGTATTCTACTAAAAAAAGGTAAAAGTATCTCTCTTTTATGCGAATCATTTGTTGAACAATAGAATCCATGAAAAAGTTAAGTGCTCAAAAAAGATCAACTCTATATTTTTGATGATTATAATGTCTTTATATCATCGAATAGATTAAATACCGAATCCATTTATTTTTCTGGTACCCAATCGGATTAGAATATGTAATATCATAATAATGGTAGAAATGGAATCACTTTTTTTTTTGATATTCTATCCAAAACTCCATAAGTCTCAGTGACATTTATTAATTCCTTTCGATTTTGTATCTGTTACAAATTCCAATTTGAATATAAAATTGTCTTTATTCCTCCGTTCATATGCATTTCATACATTCCATATATGGGGTGGGTCAAATTTCATGTGATTCAGTAAACAAAATAGAAATTCCATCATTGCTAAATCAATCCATATGATTTGATGAAGAATGGGTCAATAATGGAATTTTTTCGAGAAAAGGGAAATTCAAAATGCTCGGGGATGGAAATGAGGGAATGTCTACAGTACCTGGTTTTAATCAGATACAATTTGAAGGATTTTGTAGATTCATTGATCAGGGCTTAACAGAAGAACTTTATAAGTTTCCAAAAATTGAAGATACAGATCAAGAAATTGAATTTCAATTATTTGTGGAAACATATCAATTGGTAGAACCTTTGATAAAAGAAAGAGATGCTGTATATGAATCACTCACATATGCTTCTGAATTATATGTATCCGCGGGATTAATTTGGAAAACCAGTAGGGATATGCAAGAACAAACTCTTTTTATTGGAAACATTCCTTTAATGAATTCCCTGGGAACTTCTATAGTAAATGGAATATACAGAATTGTGATCAATCAAATATTGCAAAGTCCCGGTATCTATTACCGGTCAGAATTGGACCATAACGGAATTTCGGTCTATACCGGGACCATAATATCAGATTGGGGAGGAAGATTAGAATTAGAGATTGATCGAAAAGCAAGGATATGGGCTCGTGTGAGTAGGAAACAGAAAATATCTATTCTAGTTCTATCATCAGCTATGGGTTTGAATCTAAGAGAAATTTTAGAGAATGTTTGCTATCCTGAAATTTTCTTGTCTTTCCTGAATGATAAAGAGAAAAAAAAAATTGGGTCAAAAGAAAATGCCATTTTGGAGTTTTATCAACAATTTGCTTGTGTAGGCGGAGATCCGGTATTTTCTGAATCCTTATGTAAGGAATTACAAAAGAAATTCTTTCAACAAAGATGTGAATTAGGAAGGATTGGTCGACGAAA